AATATAAAAAAGACTATAAAAAAGACAATGAAAAAAAAAGACTTAAGTCAATTTTTTTATTAATTATTATTTTTATTTTTTTTTATTATAATTATTATTTTTTATTAATTATTATTAATATTTTCTATTTTTATATGTTATTTTATCTGTTTTTTTATCTTATTTTATGTTATTTTTTAAAATGCAATTACTTCATTTATTCAATTGATCTTTTTTCTCTATATTTTATATCAATAAAATTAGCTCCATAAAATCCGGTTTTGTTGTTATAGAACACGGTATTCTATAGAATATATTTTAGAGTAGCAATATTCTATAGTAGCAAAGTAATAAGAAATACGAATAATAAATTTTAAAATATGAATAGAACAAAAGAGGGGGGAGGAAATAATAAAGAAAAATTTATACAAAGCTAGATATGAATCATCCACACCCTCTTTTTTGTATTTCATTAATTGAATTTTGTTTGATTAAGACTAAGTTCTGTAAAAACCCCCGCCTTCTTTAAAATATCATGAACAGTTCCTGTGGGTTGAGCTCCTTTTTCAAGGAAATAGAGAATCGCGGGAACATTTAAATAGGTTTGATTATTTATCGGATCATAAAAACCCACTTTTCGAAGATCTCTTCCCTCTCTTCGGGATCGAACATCAATTGCAACGATTCGATAAACGGCTCATTGGGATAGATGTAGTTAAATAATACCCCCCCCTAGAAACGTATAAGAAGTTTTATCCTCGTACGGCTCGAGAAAAAAATGATTAATTAAAAGTTATGTCTATGTATGGAATTATAATGTCAAAAAAATCCATAAACCAGCAAATCAATTAGACATTTAAACTGTTAAACCTTCTTTTTTTTTTTCGAAAAAAAAAGAAGAAAAAAAGCATTCGTACTCTCATAACTCAAGTCAAATAACTCTCAAAATGCTCAAAAAAAATCCTTAGGCATTCTTTTATTGAGTGGTCTCTAACCCCTTTTTAGTTTGTCTCGCTTAGAATCTATTTGGATTCTTCATTTTAATCTAGTTGTTGAGAAAATTGAAAAGGGTATTTCCTTGTTCTAGGATCTTTTATCTTTTCCTTGAATCATTGGGTTTAGGCATTACTTCGGCGATATTTAATCATTTCAAAAATGGCAGCAACATGCCCTTTTTTTCTCTCTTTTTTCTTTCTATCAAAGAATCATATGAACGATTAATTCCCGCATGATACACTTTTGATCGAAAGAGTTTTACCAATTCCAACAATTTTCTTTTTGATTTGAAAATAGTTTGAATCGGAGCCTTTCGATCTCTATTTCTATATCAAAAATAGACTTATGAAGTTGTTCCAGCTTATTGATTTCCATTACTAACCCTAGATCCTTGCCCCTGAAAAATAGATGTTTCTCTTCGAGCTCCATCCTGTACTATTTACATTACAACCCAACAAAAAGCCGGATTATAATAGAACAAAGGATGTCGAGCAAAAAGCACCTTCATTTCTACATAATGGAAAGTGGTGGGTTTTGACATCCACAGCCGATCATGTCCTTCAAGTCGCACGTTGCTTTCTACCACATCGTTTCAAACGAAGTTTTACCATAACATTCCTCTAGTTTGGAACATTGATTCAATTATGGAATCATGAATAGTCATCGGTTCGGTCGATCCATAGTAATCTATCTATACTTCTTCCTTCTATATGTATATGAAATCAATTTCCTTCTATATGCTATATGAAATAAATATATAATTTAGGAAGAAAAAGCCTCAATAAGAATTCAAACTAACCCATATTGTATGAATGCAATATATATATATTTTTTTATTTTTAATTAGAATAGAAAAGTATAATATATAATAAAAGTAAAAAAAAAGAATATCATTAATAATAATATCACGAATATTATAAATAACACAAATAAACTAATCTTTTTGAATCTACCTTGCATCTTCAAATAACCCGATAGATCAAATAACTCGATAGAATAGATCCACCAATCTCGCAGTTCTTCGAGTGTCAATCTTAAGAAATCATTCAAAATCAAAAGCAAGAATCACACTTTCTCCAATATTTGACTCTTAGAAAGAAGGTTATTAAAAACAAAAAAAAGAGCAATTTAGATTCGGATATCGTTATTCTGATATATAAAAAGAGTATGCTCTGGGACGGAAGGATTCGAACCTCCGGATAGCGGGACCAAAACCCGTTGCCTTACCACTTGGCTACGCCCCAAATAGATTTCTATTTGAAACTACTAAACACTAATATAGGTATTCCTTGTTCGTCAATTCCAGTTCCAAATAGCTATGGAATAGAGTAGATTCTTGCTACGATTTTTGCACGTATGGATAGAGAATTAAATAGAGAATAGAGAATTAAATAGAGAATGAAACCGAATTTATTGATCATTACATAGAATTCAATTAAGATATTGTATGAAAGTATGATTTCTTCTATTCTCTTGTAAGAATTGAAGGCTTTTTGATTGGGTGAGTTCAAAGAAGTATTGTTTA